AAGTAGATTATCTTTCCATTCATTTCACAACTATAATATCTCTTCCCGAACCAAACATGAATCTTTCGATTCATTTGGCTCTCACGCTCAATTGTTTCTTTTATCTTTTCTTTGATTGATGGGCATTCCCATATCTTTGAATGGAATGAGCCTATCCTCTCTTTTCTGTTCGTATTCAAAGCTATCGAAACTGATCTAACATCAGAATCTTAGGAGGACTCTTCAGACCAGACAAAAAATAAAAAATTGTCAGCAAAGTTGTTTCTTTATTTGTTCTTTATTTAGAACTTATTTCTTTCAAAAAAAAAATATTTTAAATAAAAAAGAATTCTATTATACTATTAGAATAGAAATAGAATTGAATCTAATTCTGAACTTAATTACTTCATTCTCATTATTATTAGAATGAGATTTCGATTTTTTTTCATCCAAAAAATTCTCTTTTTTATACAAATATTTTATATAAATACAATACATAGGTCGTCGATTCGGCAGTGGAGGAGGGAAGATACCCATTTTTCCAGTTAATGGTTCAAATAATTTTATCCATATGAGTGTTCTACATCGAATAAATTCCCAATTATTCCTTTTTTATTTTTATCATTTTGAAGTACTAACCTAGCGGTAGAAAGAGTACCATGCTATGCTGTGCCTGGACTTCAAACAATTGATCTTTAACCATGTAAAAGACCTCATTGATAGAGAAGAGAATCAAAGTTCATTTACCAATTAGTCACGAAATGCTATGGTTCTTACATATGATTTCTGAATGAAATCCAATTCAGAAGTAATTCGTCGAGATTGTGCACCCTTTGTTCCTAGTTCTGCTATAAAAAAGAATACATAAATAGAAAGAAAGTGCAGTCGGTGAAATCCAACCTATTCTTGAAATAAACAACTCGCACACACTCCCTTTCCAAAAAAGATCAATACACCCAGCACTACGCTTAGATTTATTGGATTTGTTGCTAAAATATCGGTATTAAACTCGAAACTCCCAGCGGATGACCAGTGCCCCACGGAAACAAAAGAATCAATTAGATTTTTCATATGCTCTCCCTTTATAGATAGGACTAACAAAGAACAGAGTTCTTTTTGTATCACTCCGCTTATTATTCTTAATGGAATTTGAGAATTCTCAAATTTCTTAGTTATGGTTATGTTTTTCTTCTAAGATGAAATGAAACATTAAACAAAAGGATTTGCAAATAAAAGAGCTAATGCCACGACCAGTCCATAAATTGTTAAAGCTTCCATAAAAGCCAGACTAAGCAATAAAGTACCTCGTATTTTACCCTCTGCTTCTGGTTGTCTCGCAATACCTTCTACGGCTTGGCCCGCAGCAGTACCTTGACCAACCCCAGGTCCGATAGAAGCAAGCCCTACAGCCAATCCAGCAGCAATAACGGAAGCAGCAGAAATAAGTGGATTCATGGTAAGCTCCTCGCACCAAAAAAAGAAATGGTTAATGATACAACCAACCAATGAATTAGTACTTAATCTACTTCTTTTTCTACTTCTACTTTTACTATTTACTTTACTACACTTATTTTTTATTTTTTGATCTTTATCACTAAAATCTATCGGGTCGAAGTAGCTAAAAGCTCCAAATGGAATTCATAATATTACTGAATTGTCAGAACTACTTCGATATACCGTTTTTCCTTTCTACCTTATGTAATAGATATGTATACGGTTTTAGTCATTGCGTTTCCTTGTTTATAAAATATTCTATTCTTTCTCTTTCATTCAATTCACAATAACAGACAAAATAGAAAAAGGACTGATATGGGAATCCATCTAAATGCAGTGGGCTAGAAAAAAAGAGATAGGGGTAATTGCTATTTCACTAGTAAATAACATATACTTTTCTTCTTCCATAACGTAAATCACCTGCACTCTTTCTTCTATTAAATCGTATTCTGGAACCATTCTTCGAAACATACACAAGGATTGATACTCATAGGCATTACATATACATATATGTAGTAGGATCCCCGACCCTTCTTTCTATTCCAAATTCTGCAATATCATCTATCTTTCTTCATATATACATACATGTAGCTATTTGCATTTTCTTATCCAACCCAGTAGTGGATTATATTGAACCCCCGCATTGCTTGAATTGGGATAAACTTCAAAAAAGACTATTTCGAAAGTTAGTCAATGATGACCCTCCATGGATTCACCTATATAAGCCGCAGCCAAAGTTGCAAAAATAAGAGCTTGAATACCACTTGTAAATAATCCAAGAAACATGACAGGTATAGGAACTACTGAAGGCACTAAAGAAACAAGAACAACAACCACTAATTCATCAGCCAATATATTCCCGAAAAGTCGAAAACTAAGAGATAAAGGTTTTGTGAAATCTTCTAGAATATTAATTGGTAAAAGTATTGGAGTTGGTTGAATGTATTTCCCGAAATATCCCAATCCTTTTTTGCTAAGACCCGCATAGAAATATGCCACTGACGTAGGTAAAGCTAAAGCAACAGTAGTATTTATATCATTCGTGGGCGCAGCTAACTCTCCATGAGGTAACTTTATGATTTTCCAAGGTAAAAGAGCACCTGACCAGTTAGAAACAAAAATAAATAGGAACATCGTTCCTATAAATGGAACCCAAGGACCATACCCCTCTCCAATCTGAGTTTTGCTCAAGTCTTGAATAAATTCAAGGACATATTCGAAGAAATTCTGACCGTCGGTCGGAATGGTTTGTGGATTCCGAACAGCTATGATGACTGAACCTAATAAGATAGCAATTACAACCCAAGAAGTGATAAGTACTTGGGCATGAATTTGTAAACCTCCTATTTGCCAATATAAATGTTGGCCTACTTCTACACCTGATATATCGTATAACCCTTTGAGTGTTTGAATGGAACATGGTATAACATTCATATTGTCCTCTAACAGATTCAAAAAAGTAATTATTTTGATTCAACCATCTCTTTCTCAATTCATCTATGTTCATTCATGAATTTAAGTTATGAATCGTATATTTCGGAAATCACATAAAAAAAATACCAATCATTTTATGTTTTCAATCTTAAATATTATTCAATATTCAAAACATAGTTCAAACTCCAAAAGATGCAAACCAAAATAGTAACAATCAAAGAGAGTTCACCAAAAACAAACTAATCTTCTTCTTTCTTCTTCTTAATGATAAGATTAATGATAAGATAATCAACCATTTTTTAGATAACTAGAACGGCCCTCACAAATTGCAGATACTAATTTGGTAAGAAGAAATCGAATCGAAGCTATAGCATCATCGTTGGCCGGAATAGAAATATCTGCAAGATCTGGGTCACAATTTGTATCGATTAAACAAATCGTCGGAATACCCAAAATGACACATTCTCGAAGAACCGTATATTCTTCTTGCTGATCAACGATAATTACAATATCGGGCAATCCCGTCATATATTTGATCCCACCCAGATATGTTTGCAAGGTAGATAACTTTCTCTTCAACATTGCTGCATCTCCTTTGGGGAGACGATTGAGTTTCCCCATCTTTTGTTCTGCTCTTAAGTCCCTGAACTTCTGAAGTCTTGTTTCTGTAGTAGACCAATTCGTTAACATACCACCAAGCCATTTTTTATTAACATAATGACATCGAGCCCTTATTGCTGCTGATACTACTAAATCCGCTGCTTTCTTTTTGGTGCCAACGATTAAGAATTTTTTTCCCCTACTTGCTGCATCAAAAACTAAATCGCAGGCTTCTGATAAAAAACGAGCAGTTATAGTAAGATTTGTAATATGAATACCTTTACGCTTTGCAGAGATGTAAGGAGCCATTCTAGGATTCCATTTATTAGTACCATGACCAAAATGAACTCCTGCTTCCATCATTTCTTCCAAATTGATGTTCCAATATCGTCTTCCCATTTTCCCACACTTTCTCTTTTTATTCTTTTTTTCAAAGAGATTCAGTACCTTGTGAAATAAATAATTGTTCCGACGGAACCTTCTACCAGGATTGACCGTTAATCTACGACCCAAACCATGAATTTCATTCTTTTTTTTTTATTTCATTGATTGATTACGAAATCCATAATCGGACCAGAGAGTTAAAGTAAAAATAATGAACCTCTTTTTAGGAATTAGTAAATTACATTACGTAAATGATTGGTCTGATGTCTCATGGAAAGTGTTTGGGGCACAAGAACAAAATAATTCTCTATGGTGTAACAAAATATCTCCCATTTCCAACTCGAATAGATTCTTCCTTTTGATTTTCAAATGAATGTTTTTGTCTTGCTTTGAACGATGTACTAATTTTTTGAATCCGGTACCAACCGGTATAATCCCCCCCAGAACAACGTTCTCTTTCAGGCCTTTCAACCAATCAATACGACCTCGTAGAGCAGCTTTTGCTAAAACTCGAGCAGTTTCTTGAAAACTCGCTTCGGATATGAAACTTTGAGTATTCAGAGATGACTTCGTTATTCCCAATAAGATTGCCCGATAACAGATCGCTTCGTCCAAAACACGCCCTGCTCGCTCTGCTCGCAACAATCCAATAAATTCCCCAGGTAAAAAAACATTAGACATTCCATCTTCTGAAACCAAAACTCTTGATGTTACTTGACGTACAATAATCTCTATATGTCTATTATGGATCTGTACCCCCTGGGATCGATAAACCTTTTGGATCTTATTAACCAAAGAGATACGACTTTGGGCTATGGTTAGTTCAGCTCCAATAAAGAATCCCCAGGGGATCCCAAGAATCCTTCGGATACGGTCGTCCCAACCTTCAACTCTTCTTTCGAGGTTCATCGATATTGAATCAATTGAACGAACTTCTAAGATTTGTTCCACTTTTGGAAGACCTTGCGTTATGTCACCAGATCTCGATTTTTCATATATAAATGTAATTAATGTATCTCCTTCATAAAAGGTTTCCCCATAATGGCCATGGACAGTTGCTCCTGGAGTGACCAAATAGGGCTTAGCTGATCTTATAACTAAAGAGTCAACATGAACAATGAAAATTTGACCAGATTTTTTTATGCGTGATCCGTATTTCAATAGACATACATTTTCACAAAGGAATTGTCCAAGGCTAATTATTGTCCATGCCTCTTCACAAGAATCGTGATGGAGAAAACACCAATTCAAATGGAATGAATTCCAAATGATGTTACTGCATGGATCGGGATTATAAATACTACTATTTTCATCTAGGAAACAGTATTGAAATGGAAGTACTTGAAGCACTTGGAAAGTCTGTTGAAATTTTTCAAGTAAAAAATATTTCTTTAAAAAGACTTGATTATAAGTTCTTAAATAGTAAGATGAACGAAAATTTACTATTTTAGGCACAATAGTACCTAAAGGACCCAAAAAATCCCTAATTGGAGTCAGGGGATCCGATTCTTTTGTCGCATTATTATATCTCGAAGTATTGAAGGGGCCGATTCGAAAACAATTGGATGATGACAAAATTATGAAAGATTGGCATTCCTTATTTCGATTCAACAACGTACCAAGAGTTTCCTGATGTTGGGGAAATAATGGAATCTTCGCCTTGGAATCAAAAGGATTTCTATCGGCACGATCTAATTCATTATTGGAAATCAATCCTGAACCTGCCGTATCATACCTTTTTTCGGTATACGAAATAGTGGATTTTACTAACTCAATTCGGATGAAATCACGAAGCAGATCATTTGCCCTTATTTCAACAAAAGAAGCATGAACCTCTTCTTCTATAGAACTCTTTTTTTCTTGTTCTTGGTCCCAAGTCAATACTAAGCAAGCCCGAACTAATTGAATACTTGTGTGAGAAATTCCTCGAATTGACTTGCCATTTCCATAAAGTATATAATTGACAATTCGAAGTTGTACATTATCCTTTTCCTGCAAGAGATCCTGAGAGAAAAGTGTTGCTAAATTTATCCCATCAGCTATTTCATATGTGACTACGGGCCGAACCAAAACAAAATACTTTTTTTTGGTAGGTGTAATTCGTTGGACATAGATCCAATTTTTCAATTTTTTTGATCCTTTAGAATTCTTTTTTTCCATTCCTGGTGGTATCAAAACGCCACTGTGCCTAGATATTTTATCCACCTCTCCAGAAAAATGAATATCTCCAGAAAAGATTTTCAGTTCCATACTTTTTTTTTTTCTCTCCACTCGGACTAATCCACCTACTCGACTTCTTGTATTCATATTTAAAGCAAGTCGTGTATCTACTCCAATGATACTATTGTTCCGGACCATTATGGGTGAAGATCCGGGTAAGATATGCACTTCCTCGGGAATGAAAAAAAAGCGATCTACTTTCATTTGCATTTGGTATTTCGGACTCAATTCTTTTGCTCCTCGATACTCAAGAAAATCCTCTTTTTTTACGATTGAATCTACTTCGACAATCCCATATTTAGTAATTCCCGAGCTGCTTCTTCTGTATCGCGGATCATCAAAATAAGCAAGAATACTATTTCTACGTAAAATACCATTTATAGGTATTTTAATCGAAATACCAAAACAGGGTTTTAGTTTCTTTTCTTGTTCTTGATCATATTGTAAGGGAATCACGAATCTATTTCTTCGCTTTTTAGCCAAGGAATTCTCTTGACGAATAGAAGTAGAAGGCTCTATGAGATTCCAATGACCCTTGGATATGATTCGATAAGGTTTTGAATAGTCAAGAATTTCCCTATCTTTTTTACCAAAGGTATCCAACAATTTATGTCTTACTTGATCATTAGTCAGTGAGAGATCAAAGATATATCTTTCTTCGAGAGAAAAAGAATTAGCATTCATTTGATCTTGATCCTTGTGGAGTGAAAAAGACACTATATTGGATCTGCATAGACCTCCTGCTACTATCCATAAATGACTTGTTTTTGGTAATAGATGAACATTACTATATGGATATTCGGGCGCATGATAGCCATCAGTACTCCAGTGCATTTCTCCTTCTGACTCAGAATAAATATGTTTTTGAACCCTTTCTTTAAAATGAAAAGTGGACGTTCCGGCACGAATCTCGGCAATCACTTGTTCTGATTCTACATATTGATCATTTTGAACTAAAATCAAACTTTTTGTTGGAATATTCACATTATGTAGAATATCTCGACTCTCAATAGTTACATACAAGTCTATAAAACATAGAAAAGCAGGATGCCCATGACGGGTACGTGTGGGATGAACCAAATCCTCATCAAATTTGATTTTTCCATTAGAGGGAGATCGTACATGTTCGGCAGTACCACCTGTGAATACTCCGCCGGTATGAAAAGTTCTTAATGTTAGTTGAGTCCCCGGTTCCCCAATTGATTGACCCGCAATAATGCCTACGGCTTCTCCCAACTCGACCAGGTCACCATGAGTAGGACTCCGGCCATAACATAATTGACAGATCCAAGATGTACTCCTGCAAGTAAAAGGGGTTCTGATATATATTGGGTGTGCTCGAAAGGTTATGAATCGATTAACAAGTCCAATTCCAATATCTTTATTTCG